TTCGACCGAATAAGTATCTTATGTTAGAATTTAGAAATTCTCTGACTCGAATCTTTAGTATTCTCTTATTTATTACCTGTATTTACTATTTAGGCAGAATACCGTCACCCATTCTGACTAAGAAACTGAAAGGAATTTCAGAAAAGGAAGAAGTTGGGGGGGATAAACAGGAACAAGAGGTATCCACCGAAGAAAATCTTTCTTCTTCCCTTTTTTCGGAGGAAAGGGTGGATCCGAACAAAATGGATGAAACAGAAAAGCTACGAGTGAATGGCAAGAAAAAAAAAAAAGAAAAGGGCGAACTCCACTTTGGCTTTAAAGAGACATACTATAAAAATAGCCCAGTTTATGAAACTTCTTATCTGGATGGGAATCAAGAAAATTCGAAGTTAGAAATATTAAAAAAAAAAGAAGATAAATATTTATTATGGTTTGAAAAACCTCTTGTGACGCTTCTTTTTGATTATAAACGATGGAATCGACCTTTTCGATATATAAAAAATGACCGGTTTGAAAATGCTATAAAAAATGAAATGTCACAATATTTTTTTTATACATGCCAAAGTGATGGAAAAGAAAAAATAGCTTTTACGTATCCACCTAGTTTAGCAACTTTTGGAGAAATGATACAAAAAAAAATATATTTTTTCACACCAGAAAAATTGGTTTCTGATGAATTGTATACTGATTGGAGTTTTATCAATGAACTTAAAAGAATAAATTTAAGTAAGGAGTTTATAAATAGAGTCGAATCCTTAGATAAGGAATCTTTTGATCTGGGCATACTTGAAAAAAGGACTCGATTCTCTAATAATGAAACTAAAAGAGAATACTTGCCTAAAATATATGATCCTTTCTTGCATGGACCCTACCGCGGAAGAATCAAAAAAAGGTTTTCACCTTTAAGCATAAATCAAACTTATAAAAAAAAAAACACGGATCCATTTTGGATAAATAAGATTCATGCTATACTTCTTACTACTGATTATCACGAATTTGAACAGACAATAGATACACTCAATATAAAACCATTATCAACAGAAAAAGAACTCTCTTTATTGACATTGACAGAAGATGAACAGGGAAATATCGATTCCGAGGATCGAGTCAAAATATTGAAATTGTTATTCAATATAGTTATAACTAATCCCAACAATCAAACAATTATAAAAAAATCTATTGGAATAAAAGAAATAAGTAAAAAAGTTCCTCGATGGTCATACAAATTAATCAAAAATTTAGAACAAGAGGACGGAGAAACCGCGGAAAAGTTAACAGCAAAGCCTGAAATTCGTTCAAGAAAATACAAGCGCTTAGTGATTTTTACTAATAACCAGGCAAAGACCAAGACTTATACTAATACCAAGGATGCTAATGATCCTGATCGACCAGACGAAGTGGCTTTGATACGCTATTCGCAACAACCGGATTTTCGTCGAGACATAATAAAAGGTTCCATGCGTGCCCAAAGACGTAAAACAATTACTTGGGAACTGTTTCAAGCAAATGTACATTCCCCACTTTTTTTGGACAGAGTAGACAAACCCCTCTTTTTTTCTTTTGATATTTCTGGGCCGATGAAACTAATATCTCGAAATTGGATATATAAAAACAAAGAATCACAAATTTATGATTATACAGAAAAAAAGATTAAGAAAAAAGACGAGCACAAAAGAGAAAAATACAAAAGAGAAGAGAAAATGCGGCTAGAAATAGCAAAAACTTGGGCTAGGAGTTTACTTGCTCAAGTAATAAGGAGCTTCCTGTTAATAACACAATCGATTCTTAGAAAATATATTATATTACCTTCATTGATAATAGCTAAAAACATTGCCCGTATGTTATTATTCCAATTTCCTGAGTGGTCCGAGGATTTCAAGGATTGGAATCGAGAAATGCATGTTAAATGCACTTATGATGGTGTTCCATTATCCCAAACAGAATTTCCAAAAAACTGGTTAAGAGAAGGTATTCAGATAAAGATCCTATTTACTTTTTGCCTGAAACCTTGGCACAGATTTAAACTACAACCCTCTCATAAAGATCCAATGAAAAAAACCTCTCCTAAAGATCCAATGAAAAAAACGAAAGGTCAAAAGATTGATTTTTGCTTTTTAACAGTTTGGGGAATGGAAACTGAACTACCTTTCGGTTCTCCTCGAAAACGGCGTTCGTTTTTTGAGCCTATTTTTAAAGAACTAAAAAAAAAATTTCAAAAATTGAAAACTAACTGTTTTATAGCTTTAACAATTTTAAAAGAAAAAACAAAATTGTTTCGAAAAGTCTCAAAAGAAACAAAAAAATGGATCACTCAAAGTATTCTATTTCTAAAGGGCATAATAAAAGAACTTTCAAAAAGAAATCCAATTCCATTTTTTAGGTTGAGAGAAATATATGAATTGGGCGAAACTAAAAAAGATTCGATAATCAGTAATAAGATGATTCACACATTATCCCTTCAAATTCAATCTATGGAGTGGGCAAATTATTCATTAACAGAAAAAAAAATAAAAGATCTGACTAAGAGAACAAACACAATCAAAAATCAAATAGAAAAAATTAGAAAAGACAAGAAAAACGAATTTCTAACTCAAGAAATAAATATTAGTTCTAACAAAATAAGTTATCAGGATAAAATATTAGAATCATCAAAAAAATTTTGGCAAATATTAAAAAGAAGAAATATTCGATTAATCCGTAAATTCTATTTTTTTATAAAATTTTTCATTGAAAAGATATACATAGATATTATTCTATATATCATTAATATTCCAAGAACCAATACACAACTTTTTCTTGAATCAACAAAAAAAATAATTGAGAAATTCATTTACAATAATGAAGCAAATCAAGAAAGAATTAATAAAACAACTAAAAATACAATTCATTTTATTGCAACTATAAAAAACTCACTTTCTAATAGTAGTATTAGAAATAAAAATGCAAAAGCTTTTTGTGACTTATCCTCCCTCTCACAAGCATATGTATTTTACAAATTATCACAAAACCAAGTTATTAGTTTTTATAAATTCAAACCTATCCTTCAATATCACGGAACATCTCTTTTTCTTAAAAATGAAATAAAAGATTATTTTGAAGAACAAGGAATATCTCATTCCAGATTAAGATATCATTATGGGTTAAGACAGAAAATCTTTTGGCATTCTGGAATGAATGAATGGAAAAACTGGTTAAGGAGTCATTATCAATACGATTTATTTCAGAGTAGATGGCTTAGATTAGTACCAGGACATTGGCGAAATAGAGTCAATCAACACTATATGGCTCAAAATAAAGATTTAACAAAATGGGATTCAGATGAAAAAGAAAGATTAATTCATTACGAAAAAAAAAATGATTTTCAAGCGAATTCATTACTGAATCAAGAATATAAACTGAATCAAGAACAAAAATATAAAAAATCGAATTTTAAAAAACACTATGGATATGATTTTTTATCATATAAATCTATTAATTATCAAGATAAGAGGGACTCATATACTTATGGATCGCCATTACAAGTAAATAAGAGGGAAGAGATTTCTTATAATTACAACATGGAGAAACGAAAATTTTTTGATACACTGGGGGATATCCCTCTCCATAATTATCTAGGAGAAGACGATATTCTAGATGCTATGGGGAAATTTTCGCATAGAAAATTTTTAAATTGGCGAATTCTTCATTTTTGTCTTAGAAATAAGGCCGATATTGAGTCCTGGGTCAATACCAGTACCAAGGGTAACAAAAATATTAAGACTGTGGTTAATAATTATCAAAAAATTGATAAAATTAATAAGAGGGACTCTTTTTATTTCACAATTGATCAAGATCAAGAAAGCAACCCATCCAATAAAAAAAGAAGCCCTTTTGATTGGATGGGAATGAATGAAGAAATACTAAGTTGTCCTATAGCGAATCTGGAACTTTGGTTCTTCCCAGAATTTGTGCTACTATATAATGCATATAAGGTTAAACCATGGATCATACCAATCAAATTACTTCTTTTAAATTTTAATGGAAATGGAAACATTAATAAAAAGATTATTGAAAATAAAAAAAGGGACCCCCTTATAGCACCGAATGAAAAAAAAATTCTTGCATTAGAGAATCGAAATCAAGAAGAAAAAGAACCCATAGGTGAAGGGGATCTTGTATCAGATGCACAAAAACAAGGAAAATTTAGATCCGTTCTCTCAAACCAAGAAAAAGATGTTGGAGAAGATTATGGTAAATCAGACAGAAAAAAACGTAGAAAGAAAAAACAATCCAAGAGCAACACGAAAGCAGAGCTTGCTTTTTTCCTAAAAAGGTATTTGCGTTTTCAATTGAGATGGGATAATTCTTTAAATAAAAGAATAATCAATAATATCAAAGCATCTAGTTTCCTGCTTAAACTGATAAATCCAAACGAAATTGTTATATCCTCTATTCACAGGGGAGAAATGAATCTGGATATTTTGATGAGTCAGAAGGATTTAACTCTTAGAGAATTAATGAAAAAAGGAATATTGATTATCGAGCCAGTTCGTCTGTCTGTCAAAAATGATGGACAATTTATTCTATATCAAACTATAAGTATTTCATTGGTTCATAAAAATAAACAAGAAATTAATCAAAGATACCAAGAAAAAAACTATATTGATAAAAAGAATTTTGATGAATCCATTGCAAGACATCAAAAAATGACTGAAAATAAAGACAAAAATCATTATGATTTGTTTGTTCCTGAAACTATTTTATCCACTAACCACCGGCGAGAATTGCGAATTCGAATTTCTTTCAATTCAAGGGATAAAAATGGTATGCATAGAAATCCAGTATTTTTAAATAATGTAAAAAATTGTGGGCAAGTTTTGAATAAAAACAAACATCTTGATAGTGATAAAAAGAAACTAATTAAATTAAAGTTCTTTCTTTGGCCCAATTATCGATTAGAAGATTTAGCTTGTATGAATCGCTATTGGTTTAATACTAATAATGGCAGTCGTTTCAGTATGGTAAGGATACATATGTATCCGCGTTTGAAAATTCGTTAATGGTACATTTTCTCATATATTATGTATGTACCGTGTCGGGTATATGAAAACAAATAGATGGGCACAAGGATCGTCTTACATTCCATTCTGATACATGATACTAATTTAATGACATACATATCAATTAGATCGACAAATGAATCAACAAAATCCTCTTATTTGAACTCAAAGATTTTCTCTTTTGTAGAAATCTATCACTCTTTTGTATCCCTATACGAATCAAATTGAAAACCGGATTGATTCATTTTATTTGAAAAAATTATAAAGTTCATAACGAACTTAAAATCATTGTGCATATCAAAATGACTGGTATTATTATTACTGATCAGTAAAATTCACATTCAAAAATAAGGGGGAGAGAAAATTTTGTTTTATGGTAAAAAATTCATTCATCTCAGTTATTTTTCAAGAAAAAAAAGAAGAAAACAAGGGGTCTGTTGAATTTCAAATAGTCAGTTTCACCAATAAGATACGAAGACTTACTTCACATTTGGAATTGCACAAAAAAGACTATTTATCTCAGAGAGGTCTACGTAAAATTCTAGGAAAACGTCAACGGCTGCTGTCTTATTTATCAAAGAAAAATAAAATACGTTATAAAGAATTAATTAGTGAGTTGGATATTCGGGAATCAAAAAATCGTTAATTTGAAAATTTTGAATTAGTCGATTTATTAGATTTTTCATTTTGATGTACTTCTTTTCGTTTTCAACAATTCATGTAAGAATGAATCAAGGAAAAACTTATGAATCTATCAGCTACAGAAAAAGACCTTATGATAGTCAATATGGGACCTCACCACCCATCAATGCACGGTGTTCTTCGTCTCATCGTTACTCTAGATGGTGAAGATGTTGTTGACTGTGAACCCATATTAGGTTATTTACACAGAGGAATGGAAAAAATTGCGGAAAACCGAACAATTATACAATATTTGCCTTATGTAACGCGTTGGGATTATTTAGCCACTATGTTCACGGAAGCAATAACCGTAAATGGACCAGAACAATTGGGCAATATTCAAATCCCTAAAAGAGCCAGCTATATCAGAGTAATTATGTTGGAGTTGAGTCGTATAGCTTCTCATCTATTATGGCTTGGACCTTTTATGGCAGATATTGGTGCACAGACCCCCTTTTTCTATATTTTCAGAGAAAGAGAATTAGTATATGATCTATTCGAAGCTGCCACCGGTATGAGAATGATGCATAATTATTTTCGTATCGGAGGAGTAGCGGCCGATCTACCTTATGGCTGGATAGATAAATGTTTGGATTTCTGCGATTATTTTTTAACAGGAATTGTTGAATATCAAAAACTTATTACGCGAAATCCTATTTTTTTAGAACGAGTTGAAGGGGTAGGCGTTATTGGTGGAGAAGAAGCAATAAATTGGGGTTTATCCGGCCCAATGCTACGAGCATCTGGAATCAAATGGGATCTTCGTAAAGTTGATCATTATGAGTGTTACGACGAATTTGATTGGGAAATCCAGTGGCAAAAAGAAGGAGATTCATTAGCTCGTTATTTAGTCCGAATCGGTGAAATGACGGAATCCATAAAAATAATTCAACAGGCCCTGGAAGGAATTCCGGGGGGTCCCTATGAGAATTTAGAAATCCGATGCTTTGATCGAAAAAGGGATCCAGAATGGAATGATTTTGAATATCGATTCATTAGTAAAAAACCTTCTCCTACATTTGAATTACCGAGACAAGAACTTTATGCGAGAATGGAAGCTCCAAAGGGAGAATTAGGAATTTTTCTGATAGGGGATCAAAGTGGTTTTCCTTGGAGATGGAAAATTCGCCCGCCGGGTTTTATCAATTTGCAAATTCTTCCTCAGTTAGTTAAAAGAATGAAATTGGCTGATATTATGACGATACTAGGTAGCATAGATATCATTATGGGAGAAGTTGATCGTTGAAATGATAATTTATACAACAGAAGTACAAGATATCAATTCCTTTTACAGATTAGAATCTTTAAAAGAGGTCTATGGGATCATATGGATGTTTGTCCCTATTTTGACTCTTGTATTGGGAATCACAATAGGTGTACTAGTAATTGTATGGTTAGAAAGAGAAATATCTGCAGGAATACAACAACGTATTGGGCCTGAATACGCCGGTCCTTTGGGAATTCTTCAAGCTCTAGCAGATGGAACAAAACTGCTTTTCAAAGAGAATATTCTTCCATCTCGAGGAAATACTCGTTTATTCAGTATTGGACCTTCTATAGCAGTCATATCAATTTTACTAAGTTTTTCAGTAATTCCTTTTAGCTCTCGCCTTATTTTAGCCGATCTCAATATCGGTATTTTTTTATGGATTGCTATTTCAAGTATTGCTCCTGTTGGACTTCTTATGTCAGGATACGGATCAAATAATAAATATTCCTTTTTAGGTGGTCTGCGAGCTGCTGCTCAATCGATTAGTTATGAAATACCATTAACTCTATG